TTGGGTTTATACCAATGAGCAAAAAAAGTACAACTTGAACAATGAATTAATAAGTCGAACAAAAGCTCTAGAAAAAGAAAAGGGATTTCTTGCTCTGGATATGCTCGAAAAAAGGACCAGATTATGCAATGATGAAAACGAACAAAAATACTTGCCCAAAACGTATGACCCCTTTTTGAGGGGACCATATCGTGGAACAATAAAAAAATTCTATTCACATATGATCATGAATGATTTAATCACTTCTACAGATACGGAGGATTCCATAGAAATCAATTGGATAAATAAGATTTATGGGCTACTTCCTAATAATTCTAATTATTCCAGAAAATTTGAACATCAAAAGAATCCGCCTGATAGGGAATCATTACTGAATTATATTGGTAATTCCTTAACCTCAATCAAAGAATTTCCTTTTGAGCCTGCACCCATTTTGCATTTTAAAAAATATTCTTTATTGAGAGAGCAAACAAGAATTGATTTTGAAAATCAAACAAAAGCTTTAAAATGGGTATTCGATGTAATTACAACTGATCCAAATGATCAAACAATAATTAGAAATAAATCTATTGGAATAGAAGAAATCCATAAAAGGGTTCCTCGGTGGTCATACAAATTAACTGATGATTTGAAAGAACAGGAGGCAGAAAATGAGGAAGAATCCAAGGAAGATCATGAAATTCGTTCAAGAAAAGCCAAACGCGTAGTAATTTATACTGATAACAATCAGAATACCAACCCTATTACAACTACAAATAATACTAATAATAGTGATCAAGCAGAAGAGGTGGCTTTGATACGTTACTCGCAACAATCGGATTTTCGTCGGGATATAATCAAAGGATCCATGCGTGCTCAAAGACGTAAAACGGTTATTTGGGAAATGTTTCAAGCAAATGTGCATTCTCCGCTTTTTTTGGATCGAATAGACAAAACATCTTTTTTTTCTTCTTTTTATATCTCTGAAATGATGAATCTCATTTTTAGGAATTTGGTGGGGAGAGAACCAGAATTGCAAATTTCACATTTATATTTTGAGGAGGAAGAGACAAGGGAAAAAGAGAAAAAAAACGAAGAAAAAAAAGAGGAAAATGAACGTATAGTAATATCAGAAACTTGGGATAGCATTATATTTGCTCAAGCAATAAGAGGTTTGATGTTAGTAACCCAATCTTTTCTTAGAAAATACATTGTATTGCCTTCATTGATAATTGCTAAAAATATTGGCCGTATGTTATTATTCCAATTCCCCGAATGGTATGAGGATTTGAAGGAGTGGAATAGAGAAATGCATGTTAAATGCACTTATAATGGTGTTCAATTATCAGAAACAGAATTTCCCAAAGATTGGTTAACAGACGGTATTCAGATAAAGATTCTATTTCCTTTCTGTTTGAAACCTTGGCGAAGATCTAAAATACGATCTCATCCTAGGGATCAAATAAAAAAAAAAGGAAAAAAAGACAATTTTTGTTTTTTAACGGTTTGGGGAATGGAAGCGGAATTCCCTTTTGGGAATCCCCGAAAACGACCTTCCTTTTTTGAACCCATTTATAAAGAACTCCAAAAAAAAGTTAGAAAAGTTAAAAAGGATTTCTTTATACTTCTAAAAGTTTCAAAAGAAAAAACAAGATGGATCATTAAAATACTTCTAGTTCTAAAACGAATAATGAAGGAAATTCAAAAAGTAAACCCAATATTCTTATTTGAATTGAGCAAGGTGAAAGTATATGAAACGGCTGAAAATGGAAAAGATTCCGAAATAAATAATAAGATTATTCACAAATCAACCATTCAAATCCAATCCATGAATTGGACAAATTATTCACTCATAGAAAAAAAGATGAAAGATCTTTCTGATAAAACAATCACAATCAGGAATCAAATAGAACGAATCACAAAAGACAAGAAAAAAATAATTCTAACTTGTGCTGATAAAAGATCAAAATCACAGAAACATATTTGGCAGATATTCCAAAGAATAAATATACGATTAATACGTAAATCACATTATTTTATGAAATCTCTGATTGAAAATATATATATAGATATCTTGCTATGTATGATTACCATTCACAGGATCTATTTCCAACCTTTCTTTGAATCAACAAAAAGAATAATCAATAAATCCGTTTACAACGATCAAACAAATCAGGAAGGAATTGATGAAAGAGATCAAAATACAATGAACTTTTTTTCCACTATAAAAAAGTCCTTTTCGAATACTAATATTAGTAATAGTACAAAAATGTATTATGACTTATCCTCCTTGTCCCAAGCATATGTATTTTACAAATTATCACAAACCCAATTACTTAACAAGTATCAATTGAAATCTCTACTTCAATATCAGGGGACTTATCCTTTTATTAAGGATAAAATCAAGGATTATTGTATGACACGAGGAATATTTGATTACAATTCAAGACATAAGAAAATTCATAAGTCTGGAATGATTGAATGGAAAAACTGGTTAAAGGGGCATTATCAATACAATTTATCTCAAACCAAATGGTCGCGGTTAGTACCGCAAAAATGGCGAAATAGAATCAATCAACGTTATAGGATTCAAAATAAGGACTCAATTAAAGTGGATTCATATAAAAAAGAAAAAGACCAATTAATTCATTACGTGAAACAAAATTACTATGCAGCGGATTCATTGACAAATCAAAAAGAAAAATGGAAAAAACACTACAGATATGATCTTTTATCACATAAATATATGAACTATGGGGATAAGGAGGATTTTGATATTTATGGGTCAAGATTACAAGTAAACGGGGTTCAAAAAATTCCATATAATTTCAATAAACCAAAATCCGAATCATTTTATGTATTGGTAAGTACAGCTATTAGTGATTATCTAGAAGAAGGATATATTATTGATACGCATAAAAATCTAGATAGAAAATATTTTGATTGTCGAATTCTCCACTTTTGTCTTAGAAAAAATATCAATATTGAGACCTGGACCAATACACATATCGGTACCAAAATTGATAAAAATACTAAGACTGAAAAAAAAATCAACAACAAATTGAAAAAAAAAGATATTTTTTCTCTTATGATTCATCAAGAAATCAACCCATCCAATCAAAAAAGTATTTTTTTTAATTGGATGGGAATGAATCAAGAAAGAGTTTATCATACCATATCAAATCTAGAATCTTGGTTCTTCCCAGAATTTGTCTTACTTTTTGATGCATATAAGATTAAACCATGGATTATACCAATCAAATTACTTCTTTTTGACTTTTATTTTTATAAAAAAAAAAGTCAAAATAAAAACATCAATATAAATCAAAAAAAATATCTTAAATTAGAAAATTCCAACCAACAAAAAAATGAGCAACAGGACCAAGTAAATCTTGTATCAGATCTACGAAAAGAAAACAAAAAAAAAGATATTGAAGAGAATTATGCGAGATCAGACATTACCATTAAAAAAGGTAAGAAGAAAAAACAATCCAAGAAAAACAAGAAAGCAGAACTAGATTTCTTCCTGAAAAAATATTTCCTTTTTCAATTAAAATGGGATGACTCCTTGAACCAAAGAATGATCAATAATATCAAGGTATATTGTCTCTTACTTAGACTGATAAATCCAAAAGAAATTGCTATATCCTCGATTCAAAGAGGAGAGATGCATCTGGATGTAATGCTAATTCAGAAAGATCTAGCTCTTACAGAATTGATAAAAAAAGGAATATTAATTATCGAACCAATTCGTCTATCTATAAAAAGGGATGGAAAATTGATTATATATCAAACTATAAGTATTTCATTGGTCGAGAACAATAAACACCAAACTAATAGAAAATGCATAAAAAAAAGTTATATTGATAAGAGGAATTTGGATAAACCCATTGTACGATATGGGAATATGCTTGTGAATGGGGACACAAATTATTATGATTTCCTTGTTCCCGAAAATATTCTATCTCCTAGACGTCGCAGAGAATTGAGAATTTTAATTTGTTTCAATTCCCATAATTGGAATGTTACGGATAGAAATAGAAATCCATTATTTTGCAATGAAAACAACATAAGAAACTCTGGAAAATTTTTGGATGAGGACAAGCATCTTAATACGGATACAAATAAATTCATTAAATGCAAATTTGTTCTTTGGCCCAATTACCGATTAGAAGATTTAGCTTGTATGAATCGCTATTGGTTTGATACCAATAATGGCAGTCGTTTCAGTATGTCAAGGATACATATGTATCCACGATTTAGAATTATTTAATTTAATAGTATATTTCCTATATCATATAGATATATATCTATATTCCGTGACATTTTCGGTATATGAAAGCCGAAAGATGTATGCATATGCTATGTTATATTTTGGTAAATGATACAGATTTAATGGTGTATCCATTCAATTGGATATAGGAATAAATAAATTAGGGGAATCCTTTTAGATAGAAATAAATTCTTTTCTTTCGTTAATGGGGAAACATATTATCCCTTTCTATCCAAATCAAATTGAAAATTTGATTTGGATAAAATAAAGAAGTAGTATATGAATAAATCCAAATTTTTGTGTGTACTAGATGTGTGTACTAGATTAAAATAACCGGCATAATTCTTTTTTTTTTTTTATTATTATTTTTCCTGATCGGAAAAATCCATGAAAAAGAAAGAAAAAGGATAGAAAAATTTTTTATGGTCAAAAATTCATTCATTTCCATTATTCCACAAGAAGAAAAAGAAGAAAACAAAGGTTCTGTTGAATTTCAAGTATTCAGTTTCACCAATAAGATACGGAGACTTACTTCACATTTGGAATTGCACAAAAAAGATTTTTTATCACAAAGGGGTCTACGAAAAATTCTAGGAAAACGTCAACGGTTGCTGGCTTATTTGTCAAAGAAAAATAGAGTACGTTATAAGAAATTAATTGGTCAGTTGGATATTCGAGAGCCAAAAACTCGTTAATTTAATCGTTTGAATTTTTTAGTAGTATTCCATTTTTTGTTTTGATGAGTCTCGTTTTGAGGAATTCATGGAATAATGAATTAAGGAAGAAAAGATATGACAGTACCGGTTACAAGAAAAGATCTCATGATAGTCAATATGGGGCCTCACCACCCATCAATGCATGGTGTTCTCCGACTAATCGTTACTCTCGATGGTGAAGATGTTATTGACTGTGAGCCCATATTGGGCTATTTACACAGAGGAATGGAAAAGATAGCGGAAAATCGAACAATTATACAATATCTACCTTATGTAACACGATGGGATTATTTAGCTACTATGTTCACAGAGGCAATAACCGTAAATGCGCCAGAACAATTGGAAAATGTTCAAGTACCTCAAAGAGCTAGCTATATCAGAGTAATTATGCTGGAATTGAGCCGTATAGCTTCTCATTTGTTATGGCTTGGACCTTTTATGGCGGATATCGGTGCACAGACTCCCTTTTTCTATATTTTCAGAGAAAGGGAATTGATATATGATCTATTCGAAGCCGCCACAGGTATGCGAATGATGCATAATTATTTCCGTATTGGAGGAGTAGCTGCTGATCTACCTTATGGATGGATAGATAAATGTTTGGATTTCTGCGATTATTCTTTAACAGGAGTTGTTGAATATCAAAAACTTATTACGTGGAATCCCATTTTTTTGGAACGAGTTGAAGGAGTGGGCATTATTGGTGGAGAAGAAGCTGTAAATTGGGGTTTATCAGGACCGATGTTACGAGCTTCTGGAATCCAATGGGATCTTCGTAAAGTTGATCATTATGAGTGTTACAATGAATTCGATTGGGAAGTCCAATGGCAAAAAGAAGGAGATTCATTAGCTCGTTATTTAGTACGAATCGGTGAAATGAAGGAATCCATAAAAATTATTCAACAGGCTCTAGAAGGAATTCCTGGAGGACCTTATGAAAATTTAGAAGTACGACGCTTTGATAGAGCAAAGAATTCCGAATGGAATGATTTTGAATATAGATTTATTAGTAAAAAACCTTCACCCAATTTAGAATTGTCGAAACAAGAACTTTATGTGAGAGTGGAAGCCCCAAAAGGAGAATTGGGAATTTATTTGATAGGAGATAATAGTGTTTTCCCCTGGAGATGGAAAATTCGTCCACCCGGTTTTATCAATTTGCAAATTCTTCCTCAGCTAGTTAAAAGAATGAAATTGGCTGATATCATGACGATATTGGGTAGTATAGATATCATTATGGGAGAAGTTGATCGTTGAAATGATAATTGATACGACAGAAGTACAAACTATCAATTCTTTTTCTACATCGGAATTTTTAAAAGAAGTGTATGGACTAATATGGATTGTACCCATTTTGACCCTTATATTGGGAATAACAATGGGGGTACTAGTAATTGTGTGGTTAGAAAGAGAAATATCTGCAGCGATACAACAACGTATTGGGCCTGAATATGCTGGCCCGTTGGGAATTCTTCAAGCTATAGCGGATGGGACTAAACTACTTTTTAAAGAGGACCTCCTCCCATCTCGAGGAGATATTCGTTTGTTTAGTGTGGGACCGTCTATAGCGGTTATATCAATTCTACTAAGTTATTTAGTAATTCCTTTTGGGTATCGTCTTGTTTTAGCCGATCTCAGTATAGGTGTTTTTTTATGGATCGCCATTTCTAGTATTGCTCCTATTGGGCTTCTTATGTCAGGATATGGATCGAATAATAAATATTCCTTTTTAGGTGGTCTACGAGCTGCTGCTCAATCTATTAGTTATGAAATACCATTAACTCTATGTGTGTTATCAATATCTCTACGTGTGATTCGTTGGAATATGAACTTTGAACCTCTCTTCTAGAAATAAAAGAAAAAAGAAAGAGGTTCAATGTATTGAATAGATGTTTTCATTTTTTTTTTTTTTTATTCAGCATTCGGGTTGATGAGTTAAACCAGATAGTTATATGAGTGAAACTAAACAGCTTCCAAATTTGTAGTAAGAAGAAACAATCTCATTCCCTATGTACAAGAATAAAGTTGAAGTAAAAATAAGCAGTGTAAACTGCTTACCCCAAGATTAAGATTTTTTGATTAGTCATCATATCTTGAAGCGGGCGCAAACAAAAGATCAACTGTATGGAGTTTCTACTACTGTCTCATATGTATTACTATACCGGGGATCAATCAAAAGTCAGTGGACGGTTAGGAACACCAAGGTACACAAAGGATTAGTAATGGAGATAATGTAAGGTATCAAAAAAGAGGTATTTCTTCATAAAACGAATCATAATAAGGACTTGAAATTGGTAGAAATGATCAAGTAGTACTTCCCTACGATTCCGATCTAGAGTATGCTCCTATTCACTGGTTAAAGAAATGACTATCAAGAACGAATTAATTCTTTATTTTATTTTTGAGTATCCTCCTCTGAGACAGAAGAACAGGAAAAAAGAAATGGAATGCAGTAATTGAATGAATAATAAAAAAAGGGGATCCCTATTTATTCTTTTCTCTATCCATATTCATACATATCGAATTCTTATCACGATTCATGAACTAATGACTAATTCTTTTTATTTTATATTGATTGATATAAGGAGTATTTTATTGAAATATTAAGTTATTACCGAACAAAGAGAAATTTTTATTGTAAAGGATGAGATCAATTCGGAAGCACTTTTTTTATTATTCTAGCAGACAGAATTCCATTGGTCTAATTTGGGACTTTCCGATGTATCTTTATTCTATCCATCCAAAGATGGTGATAATACCGAACCCGTCCTTACATTTTTTTTGTGGCCATCGAGGAGCCGTATGAAGCTGAGGTCTCACGTACGGTTTTGAAATAGCGATGGGAACAGTGATGTTATTATCGACTATGATTATCTAACAGTTCAAGTACAGTTGATATAGTTGAAGCACAGTCAAAATATGGTTTTTGGGGGTGGAATCTGTGGCGTCAGCCTATAGGATTTATTGTTTTTCTAATTTCTTCTCTAGCCGAATGTGAGAGATTGCCCTTTGATTTACCAGAAGCGGAGGAGGAATTAGTAGCAGGTTATCAAACCGAGTATTCGGGTATCAAATATGGTTTATTTTATCTTGCTTCTTACCTAAATTTATTAGTTTCTTCATTATTTGTAACAGTTCTTTACTTAGGTGGGTGGAATTTACCTATTCCGTATATATCCATTTCTGAGCTTTTCGGAATAAAAAAAATCGCCGGCATTTTTGGAATAACAATGGGTATCCTTATTACATTAACTAAAGCTTATTTGTTTCTCTTCATTTCTATCACAACAAGATGGACTTTACCTAGAATGAGAATGGACCAGTTATTAAATCTTGGATGGAAATTTCTTTTACCTATTTCTCTAGGTAATCTGTTATTAACAACTTCTTCCCAACTTGTTTCATTATAAATAAGAGAATACGATAACACTATTTTAGATTCATAATCTCTATCAAACAAGAGAAAGAAACGTCAAATTTTTCATGTATATCTACAATATGTTCCCTATGGTAATTGGGTCCATGAATTATGGTCAACAAACAATACGAGCTGCAAGGTACATTGGTCAAAGTTTCATAATTACCTTATCCCACACAAATCGTTTACCTGTAACTATTCAATATCCTTATGAAAAATCGATCACATCAGAGCGTTTCCGGGGTCGAATCCACTTTGAATTTGATAAATGTATTGCTTGTGAAGTATGTGTTCGTGTATGCCCGATAGATCTACCCGTTGTTGATTGGAGATTTGAAAGAGATATTAAAAAGAAACAATTACTTAATTATAGTATAGATTTCGGGGTTTGTATATTTTGTGGTAACTGTGTCGAGTATTGTCCAACAAATTGTTTATCAATGACTGAAGAATATGAACTTTCTACTTATGATCGTCACGAATTGAATTATAATCAAATTGCTTTGGGTCGATTACCAATCTCAATAATTGGAGATTACACAATTCAAACAGTTATGAATTCGACTCAAATAAAAATAGACAAAGATAAACCCTTTGATTCAAGAACAATTACCGATTACTAAGATTTTGTTTTGATATAAAGGATCCAAGCTTTTTATTTTGGGTAGTCAGTAACTACAAATAAAAACTAATGATTGTTGAGAATCACTCTTTGATTTAAACTAAAAATATATTTTTAGTGATGATTTCAAAATAGCAAATTTCAACTACTTTTTTCTTTTTTTTCTTTCGGATAAATATAAATAAAGTAAGGTTGGCCCAATAATTTTATCTATATCTACATTAATCCATATTCAAATTCAATTCAATTATAAATGTATCATATACATTATTATATACAAGAAAACAAAAATAGGGTAACCCCTTTTCCTTTCCTGGACCATTTATTTAGTAAAGTTAAAGTAAGGTCATGAAATAGTTAAAGTTATTTATTTTGTATTTTATACATAATGGGTTTACCTGGACCAATACATGATATTCTTGTTGTATTTCTGGGGTCAATTCTTGTATTAGGGGGTCTGGGGGTAGTATTATTTACCAATCCAATTTATTCTGCCTTTTCATTGGGATTGGTTCTTGTTTGTATATCCTTATTCTATATTTCATCAAACTCCTATTTTGTAGCTGCCGCACAGCTCCTTATTTATGTGGGAGCCATAAATATCTTGATCATATTTGCTGTAATGTTCATGAATGGTTCAGGATATTCCAATAATTCCTATTTTTGGACCATTGGAGATGGGGTCACTTTGATGGTTTGTACAACTATTCTTTTTTCACTAATTACTACTATCCCAGATACGTCATGGTACGGAATTATTTGGACTACAAGGTCAAACCAGATTATGGAACAGGACCTAATAAATAACGTTCAACAAATTGGGATTCATTTATCAACAGATTTTTATCTTCCGTTTGAACTCATTTCAATAATTCTTTTAGTTTCCTTGATAGGTGCAATTACTATGGCTCGACAATAAGCAATAAAAATACTTAACTTAAAATGATTCCCAATTCTTAGAATTCTAACTAAATTCTAAATAAATAAATAGAAATTTTTAGTTAAATCTATCTACCGTCAATATCTTCTTTTGTTGTGTAATTGTTCTATTCTAATCAATTGAATCGGTTGAATTGTTATTCATATTGAAACGAATCGAGATTGATAAGGAGTTAGTCAATGATGTTTGAGCATGTCCTTTTCTTGAGTGTTTATTTATTTTCTATCGGTATCTATGGATTGATCACAAGTCGAAACATGGTTAGAGCGCTTATGTGTCTTGAGCTTATACTAAATTCGGTTAATATCAATCTTGTAACATTTTCTGATATATTTGATAGTCGCCAATTAAAAGGAGACATTTTCTCAATCTTTGTTATAGCCATTGCAGCTGCTGAAGCAGCTATTGGACTTGCTATTGTTTCGTCGATACATCGTAACAGAAAATCAACTCGTATTAATCAATCGAATTTGTTGAATAATTAGTGATAATCATCATAGATAATTTAAATAAAGACACATAAAAATATTTAATAGAATTGAAATACTATTTTTTATTGAATTTGAATGCAATTCAATAAAAAATAGTATTTTTATATTTATATTGAAATAATGATGACCAATTTGTTGGCCAATTAATTTTAATTCGCATGTGTAACTCGTATCATCATAATTGTTGAAACGAAAATCAAAGTGTCTTGACCTTTTCTCATAAACAGATTGATTTAAGAAATATATTGATTGTTTTTAATAAACCACTGTTTCGTCTGGTGTCTACAATATTACAATATATAATATATGATTCATTTACTACTAATTTGATTTGACCAGATCGAAAATCTTTTATGTTCAAAACTGTAATTTATAGATCCAATGTCACATTCAGTAAAAATTTATGATACATGTATAGGGTGTACTCAATGTGTACGAGCTTGCCCCACAGATGTATTGGAAATGATACCTTGGGACGGATGTAAAGCCAAGCAAATAGCTTCCGCGCCAAGAACCGAGGACTGTGTAGGTTGTAAGAGATGTGAATCTGCCTGCCCAACAGATTTTTTGAGTGTCCGTGTTTATTTAGGGCCTGAAACAACTCGCAGCATGGCTCTATCTTATTGATACATTACAAAAAACTCCACTTGAATCATTTGTGATTCCTCTTTACCGACAAAAGCCCGTGCTCGACAAAATATATTATTTTGAGGACGGGCTTCTCTGGTCAAAATGTATCTTGTCTTTATCACGAGTTATTTTCCTTGGTTAACAATACTTGTTGTTTTACCGATATTCGCGGGTTCCTCAATTTTCTTATTCCCTCATAGAGGGAATAAGATGTTTAGGTGGTATACTATATGTATATGCTTATTAGAACTCCTTCTAACGACTTATGCATTCTGTTATCATTTCCAATTGGATGATCCATTAATGCAATTGAAGGAAGATTCTAAATGGATAGATGTTTTTGATTTCCACTGGAGACTAGGAATCGATGGGCTTTCCATAGGACCCATTTTACTGACAGGATTTATCACTACTTTAGCAACTTTAGCAGCTTGGCCAATTACTCGAAATTCGCGGTTGTTCTATTTCCTGATGCTAGCAATGTACAGCGGTCAAATAGGATTATTTTCCTCCCGAGACTTTTTACTTTTTTTCATCATGTGGGAGTTAGAATTAATTCCTGTTTACTTACTTTTATCCATGTGGGGGGGAAAGAAACGTCTCTACTCGGCTACAAAGTTTATTTTGTACACTGCAGGGGGTTCCATTTTTTTCTTAATAGGAGTTCTAGGTATGGGTTTATATGGTTCCAATGAACCAACATTAGATTTTGAAAGATTAATTAATCAATCATATCCTGTGGCATTGGAAATAATATTCTATTTTGGCTTCCTTATTGCTTATGCTGTCAAATTGCCGATTATACCCCTACATACATGGTTACCTGATACCCATGGAGAAGCACATTACAGTACATGTATGCTTTTAGCTGGAATCCTATTAAAAATGGGCGCATATGGATTGATTCGGATCAATATGGAATTACTACCCCACGCTCATTCTATATTTTCTCCTTGGTTGGTGATAATAGGAACAATGCAAATAATCTATGCAGCTTCAACTTCTCTTGGTCAACGTAATTTAAAAAAGAGAATAGCCTATTCCTCTGTATCTCACATGGGTTTCACAATTATAGGAATTGGTTCTATAACCGACATGGGACTCAATGGAGCTATTTTACAAATGCTCTCTCATGGATTTATTGGTGCTGCACTTTTTTTCTTGGCGGGAACGAGTTGTGATAGAACACGTCTTGTTTATCTCGAAGAAATGGGAGGGATATCTATCCCAATGCCAAAAACATTTACCATGTTCAGTAGCTTCTCGATGGCTTCTCTTGCATTGCCAGGAATGAGTGGTTTTGTTGCGGAATTTTTAGTATTTTTTGGACTAATTACTAGTACAAAATATCTTTTAATGTCAAAAATGCTAATTACTTTTGTAATGGCAATTGGAATGATATTAACTCCTATTTATTTATTATCTATGTTACGTCAGATGTTTTATGGATACAAGTTATTTAATATTCCAAACTCTAATTTTTGGGATTCTGGACTACGAGAACTATTTCTTTCAATCTGTATCTTTCTACCCGTAATAAGTATTGGTATTTATCCCGATTTTGTTCTCTCGTTATCAGTTGACAAGGTACACGCTATCTTATCCAATTATTATCATAGATAGTGTTTCATTAATGAAACGGAAGGAAAGTCTTATAATTCTTTGAATTTAATATTTTGAAAATCGTTTGCTGTACTGTATAATGAAAAAAGAAATAAAATGAATAAGAATTGTAATTAGATACATCTCGAGTTTTTGAGAACCATTTAAATTTGAATGATTCCTTGATTCAAACGGTTCTCAAAAACTCATAAAAACAAACTTTCGTTATATATGGGATGATGTTTTTATCTTATGTATTCTTCATGTAGTTTATTCAATTAGATGTTTATGTGAATGAACCATAACTATGTAGACCTATTCCTAATAGATTGATCCCAAAATAGCATATCCAAATTATAATAAATCCTATAGAAGCTACAAGTGCCGAATTCGTACCTTTCCAATTTATATTTGTTCTAGTATGTAAATAAATCGCGAATATGGTCCAAGTAATAAATGCCCAAGTTTCCTTGGGGTCCCAATTCCAATAGGATCCCCATGCCTCATTAGCCCATACTGCTCCACAAAGAATACCTATGGTTAAAAAGGTAAACCCTAGACTAATGACACGATAACTCCAATAATCCAAACGCTCAGTTAATTGATATTTGTAATAATTTTGAAATGAAGGAAAAGAAGTGTTTTTAAAAACACTTCTTTTTTCATTCAAATATTCAATCTCACCAAAGAAAAATGACTTAATTAATAAATTATAGCTTTTACAAAAAATTTTGATGTTTTTTCGAAATGTAATGACTAGAAGAGCGACTGATAATAATGATCCGCATAAAAGAGCTGCATAGCTCAATAACATCATACTTACGTGCATCATTAACCACTGAGATTGTAGAGCAGGTACTAATATTGTGGATTGATGCATTTCAGTTGAAAGACCCGACATGGCAAAGCCTTGAGTAAAAATGGTACTTGGTGCAATTATTGTGCTTAAATCGTTTTTAAGGTTACGTATCTTGGGAATCATATGAATAATGAAGAAACTACACGAAAGGAAGATTAATGACTCGTATAAATTACTTAATGGAAAATGTCCCGAAGAAATCCAACGAGAAATTAATAATCCTGTTATAGAGAAAAAGGTAGCTATCATCCCTTTTTCTGATGAATCACGTAATCCTACAATTTTGTGGACTAATAAGGTCATCAAATGAATCATAATCACAATTGAAATGATCGAAAAAGAGATATGAGTTAATATATGTTCTAAAGTCACAAATATCATAAAAGGGGTCCCATTACAGAATTGGAAATCGCGAATTGAATACATTTTAGGATCTATTGTATCTCTTTTAGAAGATGCCGCCACTCGGACTCGAACCGAGATGCTTTAGCACTGCTTCCTAAGAGCAGCGTGTCTACCGATTTCACCACGGCGGCTTACTTGAAATAATAATAGTCAATTCATGTTGAATCGTCGAGATTCAAGGATTCAATATAGTTTAGGAAACATTAATTAGAATCAATGAATAAAGACTGGTTTGTGGTTTAAATATTTGAATCTTCAATAAAATACCTACCTAGGTAGTATCGTCGTGGGTTTTTTAACAATCAACTTTCATGTACTAGAAACTAAGTTTTCTCCAAACAGTTGGAACTCCATAGTTTTTTCTCGGTTGAGGTATAAAACTAAGAATTGTCTTTTTTTCTCAATTTTTTTATGATTTGTTTTTCATTTATCCGATTTCATGGATTCAAATGAAAAAGATTGAGTTTTTTTTCAATGAACAAAATAAAATAACTAGGATTTCATATCTATCACAATTTCATCATTAAATACAAAAAATTTGTTATTTTTCTAATGATTTCGATACCTTAGTATATTTAAATTAAAGTATTAATATTCTTTATTGCGCATATAATTTTTAATTTATAATACCATTTACAAAACCAATTAAGTTTTGGGATAGGCATATAACAAAAGAGTTTCAATCTCTATCACAATTGTACTTTTCTATTGTGAAAAGTACAATTGTGATAGGGAAAAAAATAATACTTAGAACCCAATATACAAAAAACTCTTATTCTATATATCACAGCAGTGAGTTCTAAGTAATATTGAGAAATTTAATACAGAAAAATACATTAGTTAACATTCATCTTACAAAATTTGGGGTTCTTTAGGCTATATCAATTGAGATTATTCTAAGACTTTATTATTTGTTTGTCGCACAAAAAAACTTTTTGAATGCCCGGTGGAAACCGATTTCGCTAAAGAAAAAGTTTTTACTGCAACTAAATATCCTTTTTTCTTCCAAATATTTCTACGAATACGTTTTTTTGACATAGAAGTACGTTTTTTTGGAACTGCCAT